AATGAACGATTTGAACACCTATTGATTCTAACAACTGATTGCAGGGTTGATCATTCGGACTTTTCAATTCATAGATGTGGATCTCGGACCTATGAATGGGGGTATTCCCGATACTCACAAAGAAAAAGGGAAGTGATTTGGACAAAAAGGGAAGTGACTTGGACAAAAAGAGAAGTGACTTGGACAAAAAGAAACGAAGTGACTTAGACAAATCTTGTTTGTCGATAGCCTCGGACCAATCAATCGAATATTGACTCATACGTAATCGATCGAACACTACTTGAAAACGGTTCTTCTGTTCAGAAACGAAATGTTCCAAATGTTCCTGTAAATTCTTGCTCCCATTGGACCATTTGTATCTATATGCATCAGGATCCCGATTCATGGATCTCTCGGTTCGAGAAATAAGAGGATCAAACCATTTCTTCTGAGTCTCTTTCAAATTCAATAAATGTTGGTTGATCGTATATTTCATTATAGTTATATGATTCAGAGTATCATTTCCTATTTGATCCCTTTGAATTCCATATTCGAAGTTGCGATTGGATCTATTCATTAAAAAGAATCGATTCGATACATTTCTTATGTACCCATAGATGCTATATTGGATTTGAATCAGATTTCGGATCAATCTATATTGATTGACTGCCTCCATGATGTTGTTGCTAGCAAATACCGCTGTTTTTAGTTTTGGATCTTCCAAATCATTCCCGCAGTGGATCCGGACCAATTTTTTTCTGATCCTTCGATAAAAAGATTCATTCTCCTCATAAAAAAGAGGAGGTAGAACCAATAAAGATTTCTTTTTCGATTCATCTCTGGAGTTGAATACCTCATTCAAGAATTTTTTTTGATCCAACCCGTAGGAATCAATAGAAAAGGCAAATCCCCTATGATACACCAGATCCGGCTCGGTTATTGATAGAGTGAATAGATCTGCCATTTCTTGAAATCTCTCTTCTGATTCAAAATCGTGGTGTAACGTGTATCCCCCTTTGTTCCGGTTATGGAATAGATGAAATAAATCCAAAAATGGATTTTTTTTCAAGAATGAAATCTTATTGGAACGGTCCATATCTGGTTCATCCTTCGGAACCATATCACATCCCGGATCTGATGAAATAGGATGAATTGAGACGGTATTTTGTAAATACGTAATTATCTTGAATATATCAACCATTTCTTTATTTTCCGATCGCCTGGAAGGGATAAAAGAAACATCTTGTTTTTTCTTCAAAAATTTCTGATCTCTAGTGGACCTCTCAGTAGGATTCGAACCCAGATGAAGTTCTGACCATCTGTCAGAGAAAAAAGAACGAATTGATCTTGTAGGATTCCCAAGAAATTCTTCGATTTCTTTCGGAAGCAGATGATTATTCATCTGCTTCTCACGTTTCGTGAATAGCCGGGACATTGAGGAAGATCCAAAAAGGCATTTCGGGAATCGATCTGATTCTATCTCTGTTCGTTCCGTTTGAAGAAAGGAAGGATCCCAAAGAATCGATCTTTCTTTTAGTTGCTGAATCTCTGTTTGATCGATCAATGTGTGATATTCTGAATCCTCATTTCTAATGGAATCGAAATGATCTCTGGATTGATCAGAGGATCCTTTCGATTGGCTAGAATCCGTTACTTGAACGAAAATAGATCTTGTGGAATCATATTGAATATTTGACAATACATTCCGTACCCTGCTAAAAAACCAATCCTTGTTTACCAACCACACATTGTCTAACCAAATCCAATTCTCTCTCGATACGTTCCTCAAAAAATCCGATTCGTGCTGATTCTTCCCCCAACTAACGAAGAGATCTTGGCGGAATTGCCACATATGAAATTGAGCACAATTTTGCAAAGAAATACCCCACTTGTTTCTCGAGAAGAGATGGGAAACGTGCTCAATATCATTTGATTGAATAGTTGCCTCAGCTCCTTGTTGTTTGAAGAAACCCTCCCCTTCAATTGGTCTTTTTTCACGAAAAGCAGACATGAGATAACAAATCAAGTCTTTCCCTAAGATTTCGAATAGCTGTCCCGAATTCAAGTTGATTATGTTTCGCTTCTTCCTCGGAGAAAGACGATCAAACAATTCCCAATCATGGTCCTTGCGGATCGGATCATCCGTATAGGATAAAAAAAGAAACTCCAGATATTTGCTATCTTTCTCTTTGAATGAGATCTCAATTCCAGCTACGGTTTCATTAGCTATCTTACAACTAGAATCCCTCTTTTTTCCGATCCGGTTCCTCCACCACTGCGAACCCCGGTTCGATTCAGGCATGATACACTTTTTATTTATTGGGAGAACCCAAGTACTCTCTTGCGGATCCATGAAACAACTCTCAGAAATCTTTTTCTCTTTTGGAAGATACAGGAGCGAAACAATCAATCTATTGATATTGGAAGACCAAAAAGATTCTTCCAATGTCTCATTTCTGGGTCCAATGGAATTCATAGGTATAGGAAGAAGCTCCATCAAATAGAGATTTTTTCTTTCGACCATCTTTCGATTGGTAATACGAGATATAAGGACCACTACTACAAGCAGTACTACACCTTTGATCGTGAAATATCGATTGCTTGTTGAACCCTGTGAATCACGTGAAAGTAGGATACTCCAAATTCGGGGGTCAGAGAGTTTCATAAAACGTTCTTGGTGGAAAAAAATGTGAGTGAAAGATCCCACTGAATCGAATTTGATCCATGAATCTAAGAAATAGTGAGAATTCTTGATCTCACTCAATATCTCTCTCAATTCGAAGATCCAGGATTTGAATTGATATCGTTTCATTGATTCCTCCTAAAGATTTTCATTGATTCCTCCTAAAGATTTCATTTCAATTGGAATTTGGTTATTCACGATGTACAATGAGCCCTGTTAAGCATCCATGGCTGAATGGTTAAAGCGCCCAACTCATAATTGGCAAATTCGTAGGTTCAATTCCTGCTGGATGCACGCCAATGGGAACGTTCAATAAGTCTATTGGAATTGGCTCTGTATCAATGGAATCTCATCATCCATACATAACGAATTGGTATGGTATATTCATACCATATGAACAGTAAGAACTAGAATTCTTATCGATACTGGAACTCATAGGGAAGAAAATGGAGTTATGGATGGAATCAAATATGCAGTATTTACAGAAAAAAGTATTCGGTTATTGGGGAACAATCAATATACTTCTAATGTCGAATCAGGATCAACTAGGACAGAAATAAAGCATTGGGTCGAACTCTTCTTTGGTGTCAAGGTAATAGCTATGAATAGTCATCGACTCCCAGGAAAGGGTAGAAGAATAGGGCCTATTATGGGACATACAATGCATTACAGACGTATGATCATTACGCTTCAACCGGGTTATTCTATTCCACCTCTTATAGAGAAAAGAACTTAAAGCAAAATACTTAATAACACGGCGATACATTTATACAAAACTTCTACCCCGAGCACACGTAATAGAGCCATAGACAGAAAAATGAAATCCAATCCACGAAATAATTTGATCTGTGGACAGCATCATTGTGGTAAAGGTCGTAATGCCAGAGGAATCATTACCGCAAGACATAGAGGGGGAGGTCATAAGCGTCTATACCGTAAAATCGATTTTCGACGGAATGAAAAAGACATATCTGGTAGAATCGTAACCATAGAATATGACCCTAATCGAAATGCATACATTTGTCTCATACATTATGGGGATGGCGAGAAAAGATATATTTTACACCCCAGAGGGACTATAATTGGAGATACCATTATTTCTGGTACAGAAGTCCCTATATCAATGGGAAATGCCCTACCTTTGAGTGCGGTTTGAACTATTGATTTACGTAATTGGAAGTAACCAATTAGGTTTACGATGAAACCTAGAAATCAATCACTGATCCAATTTGAGTACCTCTATGGGATAGACCTCAACAGAAAACTGTTGAGTAACGGCAGCAAGTGATTGAGTTCAGTAGTTCCTCATAGAAAATTATTGACTCTAGAGATATGGTAATATGGAGAAGACAAAATTGTTTGAAGCACGCACAGAACCGGAAGCGCCCCTTGTTTCAAAGAGAGGAGGACGGGTTATTCACATTTAATTTGATGGTCAGAGGCGAATTGAAAGCTAAGCAGTGGTAATTATAAAGATCCCCCCGGGGAAAAATAGAGATGTCTCCTACGTTACCCGTAATATGTGGAAGTATCGACGTAGTTTCATAGAGTCATTCGGTCTGAATGCTACATGAAGAACATAAGCCAGATGATGGAACGGGGAGACCTAGGATGTAGAAGATCATACATGAGTGATTCGGCAGATTTGGATTCCTATATATCCACTCATGTGGTACTTCATCATACGATTCATATAAGATAAAGATCCATCTGTCTAGATATCATCATATACATCTAGAAAGCCGTATGCTTTGGAAGAAGCTTGTACAGTTTGGGAAGGGGTTTTTAAAAGAAGAATCTACTTCAACCGATATGCCCTTAGGCACGGCCATACATAACATAGAAATCACGCTTGGAAAGGGTGGACAATTAGCTAGAGCGGCGGGCGCTGTAGCGAAACTGATCGCAAAAGAGGGTAAATCAGCCACATTAAGATTACCATCCGGGGAGGTCCGTTTGATATCCAAAAACTGCTTAGCAACAGTCGGACAAGTGGGTAATGTTGGGGTGAATCAACAAAGTTTGGGTAGAGCCGGATCGAAGTGTTGGATAGGTAAGCGTCCTGTAGTAAGAGGAGTAGTTATGAACCCTGTAGACCATCCCCATGGAGGTGGGGAAGGGAAAGCCCCAATTGGTAGAAAAAAACCCACAACTCCTTGGGGTTATCCTGCGCTTGGAAGAAGAAGTCGGAAAAGGAAAAAATATAGTGATAGTTTTATTCTTCGTCGCCGTAAATAGGAATATTTAAAATAGAATTTTTTGAATTTGAAATAATGTGATGGGCGAACGACGGGAATTGAACCCGCGCGTGGTGGATTCACAATCCACTGCCTTGATCCACTTGGCTACATCCGCCCCTTATCTAGCTAAAGGATTTTCTCTTTTTTCCATTCATCATTATTGTATTTATTCTTACCTTCATACTTAGATCGAGATATTCTATTGGACATAGAATGCCAATCTTTAAAATGTAAAAAAAGGAGTAATCAGCTGTGGCACGTTCACTAAAAAAAAACCCTTTTGTAGATAATCATTTATCAAGAAAAATTGAAAAACTCAACATGAGGGAGGAGAAAGAAATAATAGTAACTTGGTCTCGGGCATCTACCATTATACCCAAAATGATTGGCCATACAATCGCTATTCATAATGGAAAGGAACATTTACCTATTTATATAACAGATCGTATGGTAGGTCACAAATTGGGAGAATTCGCGCCGACTCTGACTTTCGCGAGACATCCGAGAAACGATAATAAATCTCGTCGTTAATTTGGAAAAAAATAGATACTTATCATTCATTGGCGGGAGATAACCTTATGATAAAGAAAAAGAACTCAAATTCGAGTGGAGAAGTAAAAGTTTTAGCTCAACATATATGTATGTCTGTTTTCAAAGCGCAAAGAGTAATTGATCAGATTCGCGGGCGTTCTTATGAAGAAACACTTATGATATTGGAACTTTTGCCTTATCGAGCATCTTATCCCATTTTAAAATTGGTTTATTCCGCAGCAGCAAACGCTAGTCATAATATGGGTTTGAAGGAAACCGATTTATTCATTAGTAAAGCCGAAGTTAATGGAGGTTCTTTTGTGAAAAAATTAAGACCTAGAGCTCGAGGACGTAGTTATCCGATAAAAAGGCCGACTTGTCATATAACAATTGTATTAAAAGATAAATCAAAATTATCTTTCGATGAATTTAATATTTAGATTCATATTTAGAAAAAAATAGATGGAAAGATAATATAATAAAAAATATGGGACAAAAAATAAATCCGCTTGGTTTCAGACTTGGTACAAACCAAAATCATCATTCTTTTTGGTTCGCACAACCAAAAAATTTTTCTGTAGGTCTACAAGAAGATGAGAAAATACGAAATTGTATAAAGAACTATGTACAAAAAAATAAAAGAATATCCTCTGGTTTCGAAGGAATTGGAATTTCGCGTATAGAAATTAAAAAAAGAATTGATTTAATTCAGGTTATAATCCATATTGGATTCCCAAATTTATTAATAGAGGGCCGAACACGAGGAATCGAAGAATTACAGATGAATGTACAAAAAGAATTTCGTTCTGTGAACCGAAGAATCAACATTGCTATCACACGAATAGAAAAACCTTATGGAGACCCCAATATTCTTGCAGAATATATGGCTTCTCAATTAAGAAATAGAGTTTCATTTCGAAAGGCAATGAAAAGAGCTATTGAATTAACTGAACAAACAGATACAAAAGGAATTCAAATACAAATTGCAGGACGTATTGACGGAAAAGAAATTGCACGTGTCGAATGGATAAGAGAAGGTAGGGTTCCTCTACAAACAATTCGCGCTAAAATTGATCATTGTTCCTATACAATTCGAACTATCCATGGAGTACTAGGCCTCAAAATTTGGATATTTGTGGATGAAGAATAATAGACCTTTATTTATTTTGTCATTCTATCCAGTAATATAGTGATATATAGAACAAAAAACTAGAAACTTTTTCTGTTTTTCTGTTAAATCAAAAAAATAAAATAATTCGAATTCTATAAGGTTGAATCAAAAAGAAATTAATCTTTTTTTTTTTAATTGCTATGCTTAGTGTGTGACTCGTTAGTTTTTCTTTAGAGTTTTTAGTAGAATAAAAAAAAAAGACTGATCCCTAATATTAATTCAATAATTACAACTACTATATAAAAAAAATTAAAATAAAAAAAATTAAAAACTAATAACTAACTTATTGCTTCATATTGTCGAGATCCCAAAAACAGTCACTATATGACTGGATCAATCATATAGTTGTAACAACTGGAATTGTTCCATAACAAAAAAATATGATTGTGGATTTGAAAAAAAAAAAATAAATAAAGGGATGCGGATAAATGGAAAGGTGATAGAAAGAGAGAACAAAAATATCAATGATATATAATTCCAATATGTATGGTCTATGAATTACCTCATATAAATAAAAGGCAATGTAATAAAGCATTAATTTTATATTGTTTTAATATTGTTTAATATTGTATCGATTGATATATAAATAATAAATGATACATAAATAATAAAGAGCTTCCGGTTAATAGAAACTGAGGAGATTGACTCGAAAACAGATTTTGTTGAGAGCTCCATTGCAGAGTTCAGGCCTAATCATTAATGGAGAAGCTATAGGAACGACGAAACCTGTGACTATATAAATAAGATTCTATTTAAAAGAATCCAAATGATTGAGCAGGCGGGATGGCGGAATGAACCAAGAACAATTTTTTTTTTTTTACTCGGAGAAGTTGTGGATTGATCCTACGAATAAAGCAGGAAAACGAAAGAGTCAATATTCGCCCGCGAAACTCTTATTTCTTATTTATTGGATTCCAATATTGTCTTGATTCAATAATTTATTAAAAGAAATAAAAAAAAAATAAGGATCCAGTATAAAAAAGAAACATTATCTATATCTATAAATAGACAAATCTAACCGTATATACAGCTTTTTATCTAATAAATAAAATATAATATCAAAAAATCCCATTACTTAGTTTAATGTATTAGTTATTAAATACATGCGCATCTGTAATATTATCGAATCCTTTCATTCGTGAGGAGCTGGATGAGAAGAAACTCTCATGTCCGGTTCTGTAGTAGAGGTGGGAAAAAACCATCAATTATAACCCCAAAAGAACCAGATTTCGTAAGCAACATAGAGGAAGAATGAAAGGAATATCTTGCCGGGGTAATCATATTTGCTTCGGCAGATATGCTCTTCAGGCACTTGAACCCGCTTGGATTACCGCTAGACAAATAGAAGCAGGACGAAGAGCAATGACACGATATGCACGTCGTGGTGGAAAAATATGGGTACGCGTTTTTCCCGATAAACCTATTACAGTAAGGCCCGCAGAAACACGTATGGGGTCGGGAAAGGGGTCTCCCGAATATTGGGTATCTGTTGTTAAACCCGGTCGAATACTTTACGAAATGGGCGGAGTCTCAGAAACTGTAGCCAGAGCAGCAATTTCAATAGCTGCGTGCAAAATGCCTATAAAAACTCAATTTGTTATTTCAGGATAGGGATGTAGAACTAAATATGAAAAAGGGATGAAAAAACAACCACGAGTTTCTTTATTTCTAGACAAATACTATTTCTTCTTTTTCCTCATTCTTTGCATTGAAATAAAAAATTCAAATAAAAATGATATGATTCAACCTCAGACCCTTTTGAATGTAGCAGATAACAGTGGAGCTCGAGAATTAATGTGTATTCGAATCATAGGAGCTGGTAATCATAGATATGCTCATATTGGTGACGTTATTGTTGCTGTAATTAAAGAAGCAGTGCCCAATATGCCTCTAGAAAGATCAGAAGTAATAAGAGCTGTAATTGTACGTACATGTAAAGAGCTCAAACGTGACAACGGTATGATAATACGATATGATGACAATGCAGCGGTTGTCATTGATCAAGAAGGAAATCCAAAAGGAACTCGAGTTTTTGGCGCGATTGCTCGGGAATTGAGACAGTTGAATTTTACTAAAATAGTTTCATTAGCTCCCGAGGTATTATAAAGACTCATAGTCATAGATCAAATTAGGATATTGTTCTAGTAGGATATCTGAAATAAACCCAATTAATAGATTGTGTCTCACGCATATACTTTTACTAAAATTACTAAATTTAATAATTAATTTAAATTTCAAATTTAATTAAATAAAATATTAAATAAAATAATGAATACTTTGAAGTATTCAAATAAAAAAACATGTTGATTATATCAAAATTAGAAGCACCAATAATTAAAATTTGTCATGGGCAGAGACGCTATTGCTGATATAATAACTTCTATAAGAAATGCTAACATGAGTAAAAATGGAACGGTTCGAATAGTATCCACAAATATCACCGAAAACATTGTTAAAATACTCCTACGAGAGGGTTTTATTGAAAATGTTCGGAAACATCAGGAAAGTAATAAAAATTTCTTGGTTTCAACCTTGCGTCATAAAAGAACTAGGAAAGGAATATATAAAACGATTTTAAAACGTATCAGTCGACCCGGTCTACGAATTTATTCCAACTATAAAAAAATTCCTAAGATTTTAGGTGGAATGGGAATTGTAATTCTTTCCACTTCTCGAGGCATAATGACAGATCGAGAAGCTAGACTAGAAAAAATTGGAGGAGAAATTTTGTGTTATATATGGTGATCCTCCTCTGGTATCCTAATTTTATCTCTAACTTCCTATTTGTGAAATAGAGAGTAAAGGTGAGTTATATAATTCTTCTTCCATTAGTTGATACTTCAAAAGGGTTTCCTGGAATGAAAAAAAAAAAATGATTCATGAAGGTTTAATTACTGCATCATTTCCCAATGGTATGCTCTCCGAATCCGTTTATATTTTATATAATGAGGATCTAATTCTAGGTTATATTTCGGGGAAGATCCGACGCAGTTTGATACAAACACTGCCGGGGGATAGAATCAAAATAGAAATAAGGCTATCAGGGGACGTATAATTTATAGACTTCGGAACAAAGATTCGAACGATTAGATAGATTCTTTTTGAAAAAATCCCTTTCATCAAAGATACAATTTGAAGAAAAAAAAAACAAGAAACTTATTTTCTTCCAAGGAATAGATTCAAAATTAAAGTAAGGAGTAAGAAATATGAAAATAAGGGCTTCTGTTCGTAAAATTTGTGAAAAATGTCGACTGATCCGTAGGCGCGGACGAATCATAGTGATTTGTTCCAATCCGAGACATAAACAGAGACAAGGATAATCTTTCTAAAGTTTCTCAAAGAGGGGTTATGTAAAAATAAAAGATTTGTTTTAACATAAAATGGATATCTCCATAT